GCTCCTGGAGTAGCCAAATAAGGCTTAGCTGATCGTATTACCACAGAGTCAACTTGAAGAATTAGAACTTGACCCGATTTTAAATGCGGTCCTTTTTTGGCTATACATACATTTTCACAAAGAAACTGCCCAAGACTAACAATTGTAGATGTCTCTTCACAATAATTGTAATGGAGAAAATACCAATTCAAATTGAATGGATTCAAAAGAATGTTACTGCATGAATAGGGATTATAAATTTTACCTTTTTCATCCAGTAAATAATATTTAAGTATTTGAAAACTCTGTTTTAAATTGTCAAGTTGCAAATAGTTCGTTAGTAAGATCTGATTATGGGTTATTAAATGGGAAAATAAATCCAAATTAGAAATTGGAAAGCCTGTTCCTAAGGGGCCCAACGAATTACTAATTGGAATTAGGGGGTCCTTTTTGATTGATTCTTTTATTACATTGGGAGATTTTACATCATTGAATGGACCTATTCGAAAACAATTGGATGATGACAAAATTATCAAAGATTGAGATTCCTTATTTCGATTCAACAACGTATGAATAGTCCCTTGATTTGGATTAACGGATTCTTGAATGCTTGTCTTGGAATAGGAATGAATGGAAGAAAACGGATTGACATTAGCGCGATCTGATCCATTCTCAGAGATCAATCCTGCACCCGACAGATCGTTCCTTTTTCCGGTATACGAAATAGGTGACTTAGCTAAGTCGATTCTTAGAAAATCTCTAATCAAACCATTTGTCCTTATTTCAACAAAGGAAGCACAGGCCTTTTCTATTTTTTTGTCTTGGTCCCAATTCAACACTAAACAAGTCCGAACTAATTGAATACTTGTGTCCCAAATTTCAAGAATTGGGTCGTAATAAAGGATATAATTGACAACTCGAAGTTGTAGATTATCACTTTCCTGCAAGAGATCCGGCGGGAAAAGTCTTCCTAAATTTATACCGTCCGTTTTTTTATATGGGACTACAGGTTGAACCAAAACAAAATATTTTTTTTCATACCTGGAAAGTTTCATTCGTTGGATATAGAGCCAATTTTTCAATTTTTTGTATTCTTTGTAATTTTGTTTTCCGCCTCCTGGTGGTATCAATCGGAATGCCTTATTTGTCTTTCCAGGAAAATGGATATCTCCGGAAAAGATTATCAGTTTAATTTTTTCTGCTTTTTTCTTGACTCGAACCAATCCGCCTACCCGACTTCTTCTATTTAAAGTGATTTGCGTATCTACCCCAATAATACTATTGTGCCGTACCATTATGGACGAAGATTCGGCCAAAATGTGAACTTCCACGGGAATAAAAAAAAATGGATTTACTTCCTTTTGGTATTTTGGCCAAAATACCTTGACTCCTCGATACTCAATCAAATCCTCTTCGTTGACGATTGAATTAAGTTCTCTAGTCTCATATTTAGTAAGTCCCGAGCTCTTTCTTATATATCGAGGATCATCGAAATAAGCAAGAATACTATTTCTACGCAGAATACCATTTCTGGGGATTTCAATTGAGATACCTGAAGAAGGTATTAGTTGGTTCTCGCCTTCTTGAAGCGATTCGAGTGGGATGATGACTCTATTTCTTCGCCTCTTCGCCAATAAATCGGAATTCCCCTCGAGAATGGCCGGATTACAATGACCAGTACATGTCATTCTATTAAGTTCTGAATAATCGGGAATCCGATCTCCTTTTTTATTTTTACCAGAAAAATACGAACTAAAAAATTTGTGTCTCGCTTGATTATTAGTTACTGAGGGGTTAGAAATATATCTTCGCTTAACAGAAAGAGAATAAGCGTTCATTTGATCTTGATCCTTGTGGATCGAACAGGGTCCTAGACTGGATCTCCAGGGCTCCCCTAATAATATCCATAAATGACTTGTTTTTGGTAAGAGATGAATATTACCATATGTAAATTCAGGTGCATGGTACACATCGGTATTCCAGTGCATTTCGCCCTCTGAGTCAGAATAAATATGTTTTCGAACCTTCTCTTTCAAATTCAAAGTGGATGTTCTCGCGCGAATCTCAGCAATGACTTGTTCTGATTCTACATATTGATCGTTTTGAACTAAAAGAAAACTTTTGGGCGGAATACACACATTGTGTATAATATCTTCACTCTCGATAGTTACATACAAGTCTCTAGAACATAGAAAAGCAGGATGTCCATGACGTGTACGTGTCGGATGAACTAAATCCTCATTGAATTTTATTTTTCCATTAGAAGGGGCTCGCACATGTTCTGCAGTACCCCCTGTGAATACTCCGCCGGTATGAAAAGTTCTTAATGTTAATTGAGTGCCCGGTTCTCCAATAGATTGACCTGCAATAATACCTACAGCTTCTCCCAATTCGACCAGGTCGTCATGAGCTGGACTCCGGCCATAACATAATTGACAAATCCAAGATGTACTCCTACAAGTAAAGGGGGTTCGAATAGAGATTGGTTGTGCTCTAAAAGTGATGAATCTATTGACAAGTCCAATCCCAATATCTTGATTTCTAGTAGCAATGCATCGCGAACCTATATATATATCATCTGCTAATACACGCCCAATTAATGTTTGGATAAAAATCCTGTCTGCCATCATTCCATTTCGAGGACTTACAGAAATACCTCGAACGGTGCCACAATCTGTTCGACGTACAACAATGTGTTGAACTACTTCAACAAGTCTGCGCGTGAGATATCCTGCATCTGATGTTCGGATAGCGGTATCCACAACTCCTTTACGGGCTCCGTAGCAAGAAATAATATATTCTGTTAAAGAGAGCCCTTCGCGTAAATTGCTTTGAATGGGTAAATCAATCATTTGCCCTTGGGGATCCGACATTAATCCTCTCATACCTACTAATTGATGTACCTGAGATGCATTTCCTCTGGCTCCCGAAAAAGACATTATATGAACTGGATTAAAAGGATCGGTCATCCGAAAATTTGGATTCATTTCTTGTCGCAAATATTCACTTGTGGCATACCATATCTCGATCGATTGACGTAATTTTTCTACCGCGTGTACATTCCCATAATGATGGTGTTTTTCCAAAATAAAACTTTGTTGTTCGGCGTCTTGAACTAACCATCTTTTAGAAGGTATTGTTAAAAGATCATCAATTCCTAATGAAATGGATGCGGCGGTAGCTTGTCGGAAACCCAGAGTCTTTACTTGATCCAGGATATGTGATGTATATCCTATTCCATAGTGATCAATAAATCGACTAATAAGTCGTTTCATGGCAGTTCCGTCTATCACTTTATTGTGAAAGACCTGAGTGGGCCGTTCTGCCATCAGTACCTCCATATTGCGCTGAGTAGAATTTGACAATGGGTTTGAGTCAGTGATTGGAAAACTTCCTTTTCTAGATCTTGATTCACGTATAAATTCCGCAATTATGGTCCTAGTTAACCCGGCGAGACTCGAATTCCCGCCGGTAGCATAGAATTACAACAGCCCTGCCAAAACCCCTGTATGGCTTCTTCTATTTCTCGATAAAGAGAAATATGACCAAGAGTGGTTCGAATATATATATATATAATTTCCCTTTTTATACTTCTTACTATTAGATAGTGTCCATAAATCTCATAATAGGTACCCAAAGATTCATAGTGAATTTCGATGGGAGCTTCTCTTGCAGCAATAACGCGTTGATCTAGTCGCCACCGCAGCCACAAAGCACTACCTAAATTGATTCGTTTTTGCCGATAAGCCCCAATTGCATCATAGGCATTACAAAAAAAGGGTTCTTTTTTTTTTGTATACTTATAGTTATTATTTTCATTTTGATAGTTTCTACGATTACATGGATTATACCTATTTACACAAATACCCCGACGATTACCACTCGTTAAGACATAGAGTCCACTAAGCATATCTTGAGTTGGTGCAGAAATGGGATCTCCAATAGTTGGAGACAAAAGATTCATATGAGAAAACATAAGTAAACGTGCCTCTGCTTGAGCCTCCAAAGATAAAGGCACATGAACAGCCATTTGATCCCCGTCAAAGTCTGCATTAAAGCCCTTACAAACTAATGGATGTAAACAAATAGCACGTCCCTCCACTAAAACAGGGAGAAATGCCTGTATGCCTAATCTATGCAGAGTAGGCGCTCTATTCAGCAATACAGGATGGTCATCCAGAATTTCCTGAAGTATTTCCCATACAATCGGTTTTTTTTTTCGAATTTGACTCTTAGCAACTCCTATGTTCGAAGCAAGATGTTTTCTAATTAGGTCACGAATTACAAATGCCTGGAAAAGTTCTATTGCTATTTCGCGAGGCAATCCACATCGATGTAAGGAAAGTGAAGGGCCCACGACAATCACAGACCGTCCTGAATAATCGACCCGTTTACCAAGCAGAGTCTCGCGAACTCTTCCTTCTTTGCCTTCAATTACATCTGAAAGCGACTTGTAAACTCTATTATGATCGTCCCTCATTGGTTGTCCGCAGATTCCATTATCAAGAAGTGCATCCACGGCTTCTTGTAGCAATTTTTCCTGAGATATTATTAATTCTTCTGGCGTAGCTATACTTGTTGTTAATAGATCTGTAAGAGTATTATTCCGATATATAATTCTTCTATAGATTTCATTAATATCCGAGGTCACTAGTTTATCCTCATCTATATGATAGATTGGTCTCAACTCAGGAGGAAGAACTGGTAATAGACACAAAACCATCCATTTTGGTTCTATATTTGTTCGAATAAAATGCTTAGCCAATTCCATGCGTCGAAGCAAAAAATCTTTTCTTCTTCCAACTTTTCGATCTTCCCATTCGTTCCCCGTGGGTTCTTCTTCCTCCAATTCTTTCCATTCTACCAATGAATAATCTATAATACTTCGTAAATCTAGATTGGCTAATTGTTGTCTGATAGAACCTCCCCCGGTAGACATCTCTCGATTTCGAAATGTATCGAAGCTCCGGGTAGTAAAAAAAATGGGGATCCTGTATTTCCAGGGTTGGATTTCATATTCC